AGGTAAGATGGCTGAGTGTTGAGGCGTTAGGCTGTAGTCCTTTTTACAGAGGTTCAATTCCTCTTCTTATCGACTCTGTGGTGAAGTTCATGTTGAGTTGCAAACTCATCGATGCGCATTAGAAGTGTGCCGGAGTCTGGTAGACAGAAGCCCGCTGGTCTTAGGCATCTAACTGTTAATTAGAGTTTTATGGGATCGAGGCCCATCTGTCTAGGGAAGGTCCTAGCTTAATTAAAGTATTTGGGTTGCATTCAGAAGATGCAGGTTAATATCCTGCGGACCTTAGCAGAAACTAAGAGGGTCTAACTCTTATTTAAGGCTTTGAAGGCCTTCGGTTTAGCGGTTATCCTAAGTTTCTAAATAGTGGTCAGGATTATGGGGGAGAGTGGTAGTAGTAGGATTGATAGAGAGGCGACAATAGCGGTGAGGACATTTGTTGACTTGTTAATATGTCATTGTTTTATGTGGTTTGTGGAGTTTGGTGGGAGTGTGATTGTTGAGTAGTATGCGAGGCGGAGGTAGAAGAATAATCCTAGCAGGGATAGTATAGAGATGACTGTGGCTACTGTGGTTATTTCTTGTTTTGTAAGTTCTTGGATGGTGAGTCATTTGGGCAGGAATCCTGTGAGAGGTGGAAGTCCTGCTAATGATAGTAGGGTTAATATGAGGGTGGCGTTGAGTATAGGAGTTTTTGTTCATGAGATTATCATTGTTGATAATGTCATGGTTTTGGTTGTATTTAGGGTGATAAATACTGTGGTTGTTATAAGGGAGTATAGGTAGAAGGTTAGTAGGGTAAGTTTTGGGTTGTAGACAATGATAATTGCTATTCAACCCAGGTGGGAGATGGATGAAAAGGCCAGGATTTTTCGAATTTGTGTTTGGTTTAGGCCTATTCATCCACCTAGGGCTGCTGAAGCAAGGGCCATGGTGGTTAGTAGTGTTGGATTAAGGGAGTGGGAAGTTATAAATAGAATAGTAATTGGGGGGAATTTTATTACTGTTGATAGCAGTAGGGCTGTAGTCAAGGATGAGCCTTGAAGTACTTCGGGGAATCAGAAGTGGAATGGGACTAGTCCTAGTTTTATTGCGATTGCAGCTGTTAGTAGTAGACATGAGGTTGGATGGGTTAGTTGGGTGAGATCTCATTGTCCTGTATATCATGCGTTAGTTATGCTTGAGAAGAGGACTAAGGCTGATGCAGCTGCTTGCACCAAGAAATATTTAATTGCAGCTTCGATGGCTCGAGGATGGTGAGATTTTGAGATGAGGGGGATGATAGCGAGGGTGTTGATTTCTAGTCCGGTTCAGGCTATTACTCAGTGGTTGCTTGAAATTGTAATAGTTGTTCCTAGAAAGAGGCTTAGAGTAGTGATTAACTTTGCATGTGGGTTTATTAGTAGGGGAGGGGGTTAAACCATCATTTTCGGGGTATGGGCCCGATAGCTTTGTTAGCTGACCTTACTAGGAAATAATATAAAGGAAGTATGGAGAGTTTTGATCTCTTTTGTGTAGGTTCGATTCCTACTTTTCTAAGGCTTTCTTAGGAAATGAGAGGACTGGTATACCTCTATGTTCACTTTATCATAGTGACCCTTTACGTTCAGGCACATTTCCTTAAGTAAGGAGGGAGGCCTGCGTAGCAGATTGGTAGACTGATATGTCAGAGGCACAGTGCTAATGTTAGTGGTAGGAAGTTTTTTCAGAGCAGGTGCATGAGTTGATCATAGCGGAATCGTGGGTAGGAGGCACGGATTCATAGGAATCCTGAAGAGAGGAATAGGACTTTTGTGGCTAGAACCATGGGAAATAATTCTTGGGAGAGATTTAGTGAGCTTGGGTTTAGGAACAGGATTGCTGTTAGTGTGTTTATTAGTATGATATTCGCGTATTCAGCTAGAAAGAACAGGGCGAATGGTCCAGCAGCGTATTCTACGTTAAAGCCCGACACTAGTTCTGATTCCCCTTCTGTGAGGTCGAATGGGGCACGATTTGTTTCAGCGAGTGTCGAAATATATCACATTATTGCAAGGGGTCATGAGGAGAAAACAAGGTATAATGGCTCTTGTGTGATGGCGAGGGTGTTTAGGGTATAGTTCCCGCTAAGTATGATTACGGATAAGAGGATGATAGCTAGTGTTACTTCGTAGGAAATAGTCTGTGCTACTGCCCGTAGGGCTCCGATTAGAGCGTACTTTGAGTTTGAGGCCCAACCTGATCACAAAATTGAGTAAACTGCTAGGCTAGACATGGCAAGGAGGAAAAGGAGGCCTAAGTTAAGGTCAGTGAGAGAGAAGGGGAGGGGGAGGGGAATTCAAATGGTAAGTGCTAAAAGAAGAGCTAGCATAGGGGTTATGAGGAATAGGAACGGGGAAGAGGTAGATGGGCGGATTGGTTCTTTGGTGAATAGTTTAATTCCATCGGCCACAGGTTGCAATAGTCCGAAAGGCCCTACGATGTTTGGACCTTTTCGGGCTTGCATGTAACTTAAGATTTTTCGTTCTACTAGGGTTAGAAATGCTACGGCAATTAGGATTGGGATTACATAGGATAGGGACATGATAAGATAGGCTAGGGTAGGGAGGTGGGTCATATATATGGGGCTAGGGAGAGGATTTGAACCTCTGGGTAAAGGGCTTAAGCCTTTTGCATTTACCAAGCTCTGCCACGCTAGCTGGCCCCTTTTCTAGGGGATTGGTGGTGGGTGGTCCTTTGGTAATTTAGTTGGGTGCATTACTTGGGGATGAGGTGTGCTTGTAGTATTGACCCCACTTTCTCGGTCCTTTCGTACTGGAGAAAGTCTGTCATAGATAGAAACCGACCTGGATTGCTCCGGTCTGAACTCAGATCACGTAGGACTGTTAATCGTTGAACAAACGAACCCTTAATAGCGGCTACACCATTAGGATGTCCTGATCCAACATCGAGGTCGTAAACCCCCTCGTCGATGTGGGCTCTTAGAGGGGATTGCGCTGTTATCCCTGGGGTAGCTTGGTCCATTGGTCAGTAATACTGGGTCTGGTTACTATTAGTACGTTGAGAGGTTGTTCTCAGTTAAGAGAGGTGGTCTTATTTTTGGAGGATTTGTTTTTCTCCAAGGTCGCCCCAACCGAAAAATACAAGCCAGTATTCGGGTAAAGGTGGGCCTGATAGGTTTGGGTTTGTATGCAGTGGCTGTTGATTTTTAAGTTCCACAGGGTCTTCTCGTCTTATGTTAGTATTCCTGCTTTTGCACGGGAAGATCAATTTCACTGATTATCTGTAGGAGACAGGTAAGACCTCGTTTAGCCATTCATACAGGTCTCGATTTATGGGACAATTGATTGCGCTACCTTCGCACGGTTAGGATACCGCGGCCGTTAAACGTCATGTCACTGGGCAGGCATCACCTTCAATACTTGATGGGCTGAAGGCTATGTTTTTGGTAAACAGTCGGGCCTTGGGTTTGCCTAGTTCCTTTTACAGATTTTAATCTTTCTAATAGGCGCTCCTTCGTCGGGGTAACAGGGTGGGCTTAATATCTTGATCTTGTTGGAATTAAGATATTGGTTTGTTATCTGTTAATGATGTGAGTGTAAGTTTGCGCTTAAGAGGGGTGAACCCTGGTTACTCATTTTAGCATTAATGCTCCTATTAATATAGGTTGACCTGTTAGTAGGAAGGGAGTCATGTTGTTATTGGATTTTTTTATGTGTAGAGCTTTGACGCATTCTTTGTTGGTGGCTGCTTGAGGGCCTACAGTCTGGGGACGGTTAGGTGATTTATCCGCTGATGGAGGTTGTTTTCTTTTTTAAAGGGGCTGTACCCCCTTTAAATTGTTCTTGATCTGCTTCATGGGGGTTAAGGTTAGGTGTCCGGGGAGAGAGATCAGGAGAGAACTGAGATTCATTTCACAGGTAACCAGCTATCACCCAGCTCGGTTGGCTTATCACCTCTACTAGCAAGTCATCCCACTCTTTTGCAACAGAGACGGGTTCGCTCATGGGTAGCTGCTTGCAAGTAGCTCGCTTGGGTTTCGGGATGACAAGCTTAAATTCATTTTGCTTGGTTATTCTTGCTAGACCATGATGCAAAAGGTACAAGGGCTTATCTTTGCTGTTTGTTGCTTGATTTTTCATTGTTATTTCATCTTTCCCTTACGGTACAGAGTCTCTATCGCGCCAGAAGGATCTTTTCTATCGCCCATACTAGGATTGGAAAATGTTTTAGTTAGGTGGTAGGATGGGGTTTTGTTGCGGTTAGGTTGTGTGGTGTGATTGGGCTAGAGTGGGCTTCAAGGCGATCTGGTGTGTATCAGATATCTTTCAGGTGTAAGCTGAATGCTTTCATTTTATAGCTACGCCTTGGTGTGCTAAGTGCACCTTCCGGTACACTTACCTTGTTACGACTTACCTCATCTTCAGCCGTAAGGCTTATTAGTTATAAAAGTTGGTGGCTTGTGAGGAGGGTGACGGGCGGTATGTACGTGCCCCAGGGCCAACTTAAAGGGGGCCCTATTGTCCCCCTTTACTGCTAAATCCGCCTTCCGGGGGTTATTTCATACCCTCTTTCGTAGGTTTTCTATTGTAGAAAATGTAGCCCATTTCTTCCACCCCATGGGCTATACCTTGACCTGTCTTGTTAGTGGGTTGGGCTATTGTGCTCACTGTTGGGCTCTCAGGGGAGGTGAGCTGGCGACGGCGGTATGTAGGCTGCTCTGGCAAGAGGTGGTCGGGTGAATCGTGGGTTATCGATTATAGAACAGGCTCCTCTAGGTGGGTTTGGGACACCGCCAAGTCCTTAGAGTTTTAAGCGTTTGTGCTCGTAGTTCCCAGGCGGATGCTTTGGTACGGTAAGCATCAGGATTTAGGGCTAGGCATAATGGGGTATCTAATCCCAGTTTGTGCCCTAGCTTTCGTGGAGTTGAATCAGTCAGGAGTGCTAGGACCACCTTAGAGGCGGGCTTAAGTGCACCTTGAGCTTATGACAGCATAGTTGCATTTCGGTCCTAGTTACTGTGACATTGTAGTGCCACTCTTTACGCCGCATACAGTTAATTTGGGTCTCTTGTGTGACCGCGGTGGCTGGCACAAGATTTACCAACCCTAGGGTTGCTATGACTAAGTCAAGCTTGCGCTTATTGCTTAATGTTAACTACTGCTGAGTACCCGTGGGGGTGTGGCCGAGCAAGGCGTCTTGGGCTACAGCTATGGGTGTGCCTGATACCTGCTCCTCTCCCCTGTTAGAGTTAATAGCTAATAAGGGGCTAAGGGCATTTGCACTGGGGCGCGGATACTTGCATGTATATGTCTAGCAAGAATTAACGGTAAGGTTAGGACTAAGTCTTTTGTCCCCAGGTACGTGTAGTAACCATCTTGGCATCTTCAGTGCCATGCTTTAGCTGATAAGCTATAGGGACTTTTATGTTTGTTGTTGTTTGTTGTTGTTTGTTGTTGTTTGTTGTTGTTTGTTGTTGTTTGTTGTTTTTAGGGAAGTTTCTTTTATAGTCTGGAGAATGTTGTTTGAATATACGAATGTAAAGTTGTGTTTATGGTTTTTAATGGAATTTCTCTGTTGTTGGATATATATCAACAGTGATGATAAAACGTGATGAAAATTCGTTCCAAAATACAGTTCATTTTTCAGTTGGAATCTTCTAGTTTTGTTTAGAAAATTAGAGGAAATGAAAAATGATAAATCATGTCCAACAAGCATTCACTAAATAACAACATGAATAAGAGTTTGAGGATACACCATAACCAGATGTAAAACAAAGTGCATCAGTGCAAAAATGATTCCCCATACACTTCAACCGTCTCATTCAGTCACTCCTGAGGGCTACGATCCGGACGCCGACCATGGAAAGTCCAAGCTTAGATTGTATTTACCTGGGTGCGCTGGGAGGGTCACCTGAAGATCCCAGAAAAAAAAAAGGAACCAAAGGTGCCAAAACGGTCGGATGTCGCGATCACGGGTGAGATGGTGATATATAGCCGACCAGATGTATCGGTGAAGTACAAGTTGAGAGGATTAACCTAGTCATGGCCCTGACCGAGGAACCAGAGGCGCAAAAGAGCAAGATGGGCTAGGGGTGTAGGGGGAAAGAATGGTCCTGAAGCTAGTAGCGTAGGATCTTTCGTACACCGGGTTGCTGATTTCACGTGAGGAGCTCGATTAATAAATCACCTGGCACGAGCTTTGTGTACTTCAGGAGATTTTGGAGGGTGATGCTTTTAACCCATTCAAAGGTGCAGACAAGCACTGCCGTATAAGGGAAGAAGTTTATGTATAAGCTGGCAGTATGATGGTATTAGTACGGATATTGTTAAAGGATTTTAGGAACTATTGGGTGGGAGGTCCTCTGGAAGAGGGGGTGTGGAAAATCATGGTTATGTCTGTTCGTATATTAATGGTTTTTGAAGCATGAAATGTATGTGTTATGGGGGTAGTAATTTAATGTAAGCCCGTACATGAGCGGGGGGGTAAGGGGGGGAGGAAAAGTGATGTTTCTGTAGTTGAAATTTGATAACAGTGGCTTTTCAGGCCACAGATCTTGGAAAAAGCCAAGCAGAAACTGCTATGACTTATTTTGTACTTTTTATGGCTTTGTGTTTTGTGTTGGGGGGTTTGGCAGTGGCATCTAATCCTTCTCCTTATTATGGGGTAGTTGGTTTGGTGTTAGCTTCTGTTGCTGGGTGTGGGTGGTTGCTGAGTTTGGGGGTCTCTTTTGTATCGCTGGTATTATTTATGGTGTATTTAGGGGGGATGTTGGTAGTTTTTGTCTATTCAGTTTCTTTGGCAGCAGATCCTTTTCCGGAAGCTTGAGGGGACTGGCAGGTTGTTGGGTATGGGGCAGGACTTGTTTTGGTGCTTGGTGTAGGGATAGTTGTAGGGGGATTTGTTGGGTGTTGGGGTCCGGGGGTAAGTACTGTTGATAGTGGGGGTATGTTTTCTGTTCGGTTGGATTTTAGTGGGGTGGCAATGTTTTATTCGTGGGGGGTTGGAATGTTTTTGGTAGCGGGTTGGGGGCTGTTGTTGACTTTGTTTGTTGTGTTAGAGTTGGTACGTGGGTTGTCTCGTGGGGCCATTCGGGCAGTTTAGGGGGAAAGAAAGTGTTTTTCAGAGAATAGTTTAGTGTAAAATACCAACTTTGGGAGTTGGAGATAGAGGTTTAAGTCCTCTTTTTCTGAGGTTGGTGGTGGAAACTCTAAGAAGGGGTGTAGTCTTCAGTCTTTGGCTTACAAGACCAATGTTTTTTATAAACTATTAGAGTGTTTTAGTAGTTGAGTATTTTGTTTTCTAAGGTCCCGATGGCAGGGAATAGGAGTAGTAGGATGGTGAAGTAGGTGAGGGAGGCTAGTTGTCCAATGATGATGAATGGATGTTCTACGGGTTGGCTGCCCACTCATGTTAGGATAAGGAGGTTGGCGACTAAGGTTCAGAATAGGATTTGTGAGAGTGGGCGGAAGGTTATTGTACGCTGTTTGGATTTGTGAAGGAGGGGGATTAGGAATAGAACTAGTACTGAGGCGGCTAAGGCTAGGACACCTCCTAGTTTGTTGGGGATTGAGCGTAGGATGGCGTATGCAAATAGGAAGTATCACTCGGGTTTGATATGTGGGGGTGTAACTAGTGGGTTTGCTGGGGTGAAGTTCTCTGGGTCACCTAGTAGGTTGGGTGAGAATAGGGCGAGGGTTGCTAATGGAAGGAATATGATAATGAACCCTAGGATATCTTTTAGTGTGAAGTAGGGGTGGAATGGGATTTTGTCGCAATTTGAGACAATTCCTAGTGGATTGTTTGATCCGGATTCGTGGAGGAAGGTGAGGTGGATTAGGGTGAGACCTGCAATTATGAATGGGAGAAGGAAGTGGAGAGCGAAAAATCGAGTTAGTGTTGGGTTGTCTACTGAGAAACCACCTCAGGCCCATTCTACAAGGGTTTGGCCGATGTAGGGGATTGCCGAGAATAGGTTGGTAATGACTGTAGCCCCTCAAAATGATATTTGTCCTCATGGTAGGACATATCCTACGAAGGCAGTTGCTATTAGGGTTAGTAAGAGGATAACGCCAGTGTTTCAGGTTTCTTTGTGTAGGTATGAGCCGTAGTAAAATCCTCGTCCGATGTGTAGGTAGATGCAGATGAAGAAAAATGAGGCTCCATTTGCATGGAGGTTTCGGATTAGTCAACCATATTGGACGTTTCGGCATGTGTGAGCAACGGATGTGAAGGCTAAGGTTGTGTCTGCGGTGTAGTGTATTGCTAGTAGTAGGCCTGTTAGGATTTGCGTCAGTAGGCAGATACCTAGTAGAGATCCAAAGTTTCATCAGGCAGAGATGTTCGGTGGAGTGGGTAGGTCAATTAGGGAGTTATTAATTATTTTGAGAAGTGGGTGTGATTTTCGGAGGTTTGGGGCCATTGGGGTAGTAGGTCTATGTGTTAGTAGGATGATGAGGATAGATAAGGCAAATGAGCTTAGGTAGGTTTTGATCAATCCAGAATGGAGGGTGGTTGAGGTTTTGGTTGCTATGAGTTGGAGATTAGCAATTCCTTCTGGACCTATTTTTTTATACCAGGATAGATCGATTAGGTGGGAGGCAACTTTTTGTCCGCTGTTTAGGAGGTTTGTGGAGATGAAGCGATGTGATAGGGGGTTGAAGTATCCTAGTGAGGAGGAGAAGTTTATGAGGGGGTTCTGTTTTGGTTGGGTTAGGGTATGGGTTATGTTTGAGAGTTCCAGGGCTAGGATGATGCCGAAGATTGTAAGGATGAGAGCGGCAGTTTTTGTGAGTAGTGGTATGGTTATTGGGGGAGTTTTTGTTGGGGGAATGAAGGATGTGATGAGTAGACCGGCTGTGATGCTGCCCAGGGCTAGGCGAATGATTGGGTTGGTGATTGTTTGGTTGTTTTCGTTTATTGGAATAACTGTGGCTGTTCGGATATGTCCTGTTTGAACTAGTAATGTTATGCGTAGGGTATAGGTTGCGGTGAACGATGTAGCTAGGAGGGTTAGGAGGAGGGCCCATGTGTTTAGGTATGAGGTGTTTATGCTTTCGATAATTAAGTCTTTTGAGTAGAATCCAGCTAGAAAGGGGGTTCCTATTAGGGCTAGGTTGCCGATGGTCAGGCAGGAGGTAGTTGTTGGGAGTATTTTTTGTAGGCCACCTATTTTTCGGATGTCTTGTTCTCCGTTTAAGCTGTGGATGATTGATCCTGAGCAGAGGAATAGTATGGCTTTGAAGAAGGCATGTGTTGAGATGTGTAGAAATGCAAGTTGTGGAAGATTGAGCCCAATGGTTACTATTATCAGACCTAGTTGGCTTGATGTGGAGAAGGCGATAATTTTTTTGATGTCATTTTGTGTAATCGCACAGGTAGCGGCGAATAGTGTGGATAGTGCTCCTAGGCAAAGGCATATAGTGAGGGCAGTTTGGTTGTTGGAGAGTATGGGGTGAGTGCGGATGAGCAGGAAGATTCCGGCTACTACTATGGTGCTAGAGTGGAGTAGGGCGGAGACTGGGGTTGGACCTTCTATGGCAGCAGGTAGTCATGGATGGAGGCCAAATTGGGCTGATTTTCCTGTAGCTGCTAGGATTAGACCTAGAAGGGGGAGTGTTGGGGTTTGAGTAGCAGTGAAGGCTTGTTGTACTTCTCAGGTGTTTGTGGATGAGGCAAGTCATGCTATACTTAGGATAAGACCAATGTCTCCGATTCGGTTGTAGAGTACGGCTTGGAGGGCGGCTGTGTTGGCTTCTGCTCGTCCTTGTCATCAGCCGATGAGTAGGAATGATATGATTCCGACTCCCTCCCATCCAATGAAAAGGAGAAATAGATTGTTAGCAATGGTTAAGGTTAGTATGGCAATTAGAAATAATAGGAGGTAGTAGAAGAATTTTGTAATGTACGGTTCTGAGGCTATGTATCAGGATGCGAATTGTAGGATGGACCATGTTACGAATAGTGCGATAGGGAAGAATATTAGAGAGTATTGGTCCATTTTGAGGCTAATGGGGATTTTAAAATTCGTGATGAATTTTCATTCTCAGCTAGAGATAATGCTTTCTATGCCCGAATGTATGAATAAGGTCATTGGTACGAGGCTGGTTAGGAAGGCAGTTTTGACTGTGCGGGTGATGGTGGTGGGGGAATTTTGGAGGTTTTTGGATAAAAGGGGAAGTAGGATTGGTATTAGGATAATTGTTAGTGTCAGTATTATAAAGGTGTTAAGGATTAGTGCAGTTTCCATTACTTTTACTTGGATTTGCACCAAGATGAGTGGTTCCTAAGACCAATGGATTACTGTTATCCTTTAAAAGTAAGGGGGCTGAGGTTTTAAACTCAGATGCAAGAATTAGCAGTTCTTGTTGGTTGAACCACCCCTCGGCAGGTAAGAAGGGTTTAACTTCTATTTTTAGAATCACAGTCTAATGTTTGGGTTAAAACTATACTTGCATGAGGGGATTCCTGAGATTAGTTCTGGTTTTAGGATTAGGAGGAGTAGAGGGATAATGTGGAGGGTTATTAGAAGGTGTTCTCGTGTGTTTGAGTTTTGGATGGATGTGATGTGGGTAGGGAGTGTTCCTCGTTGGGTTGTTAGTAGTATGGATAAGGTGTAGGAGGCAGTTAGTAGGGTTGCGATTCCGGTGAGGATGATTGTGAAGGAGGATCAATTGAATAGTGCGATTATAATTGTTAGTTCTGCTATTAGGTTTGTGGTTGGGGGTAGTGCCATGTTTGTTAAGTTGGCTAGGAGTCATCATGTGGCTATGAGTGGGAGTAGGGGTTGTAGACCGCGAGTTAGGAGAAGAATGCGGCTGTGTATGCGTTCGTAGTTTGTGTTAGCTAGGCAGAATAGTATTGAGGAGGTTAGCCCATGAGAAATTATAAGGACTATAGCCCCTGAAAATGATCAGTGGGTTTGGATTATGCTTGCAGCAATAACAAGGCCTATGTGGCTTACAGAGGAATAGGCGATGAGTGATTTGAGGTCAGTTTGGCGCAGGCAGATTGAGCTGGTTATTAATGCACCTCATAGGGCTAATGTTAGGAAGGGGTAGTATAGATTATTTGAGGTGGGTGCTATGAGTAAGGTGAGTCGTATGATTCCGTAGCCGCCTAGTTTTAGGAGTAGGGCGGCTAGTAGTATAGATCCAGCGATTGGAGCTTCGACATGAGCTTTGGGTAGTCATAGGTGAAGACCGTATAGAGGGGCTTTTACCATGAATGCTATTAGTAGGGCTGTGCTTGATAGGATGTTAGCTCAAGAGGAAGTGAGTACGGGGTGAGTTAGTTTTAGGATTATGAGATGTAGGGTGCCTGTTTGTGTATGTAGGTGGAGAATAGCAACTAAGAGTGGGAGTGAGCTGATTAGGGTGTAGAATAGTAGGTAAATACCAGCGCTTAGGCGTTCTGGTTGGTTTCCTCATCGGGTGATAAGGATTAAGGTGGGGATTAGTGTTGCCTCAAATGAGATGTAAAATAGTATGAGTTCTGTAGTTGAGAAGGCTAGGATAATGAACGGTTGGATTAGAATTAAGGATACGATAAAGGTTCGTTTTCGTACTAGCGGTTCGTGTTGAAGGTGGTTTTGGCTTGCTATCATTATAAGAGGGAGCAGTCAGCAAGATAGTACTAGTAGGGGGGATGAAATTTGGTCGATACCAGTTCATTGGGTTAGGTTTTTATAGGGGTAGTATGATGGAGTGAGTCATTGTAGGCTGAGGAAGGCAATTAGTAGGCTGTGCGAGGTTGTATTTAGTCATAAGAATTTGGGGGGCGATAGGAGGGCTGTTGGGAGGAGTATGATTGTAGGGAGGATGATTTTTAACATTGTAGTAGGTTTAGGTTGTGTAGGTGGTCGGATCCGTGGGTTCGTGTGGATGCCACTAGTATTGCTAGGCCCGTACCCGCTTCACAGGCTGAGAATGCTAATATGAGTACTGGTACTAGGGTGGATGATGTTGTTTGGTTTTCAATTGGTCAGAGTGATAAAGCGACATATATGGATAGTATCATGCTTTCTAGACATAGAAGGGCAGAAATTAGGTGCGTTCGATGGAAGGCTAGTCCTAAGCTGCTCAATGTGAAAGCTGAATAGAAGCTTAGGTGTGTGAGTGACATGAAGAAAGTCATAGGGTTAGACTATGATCTGTTGAGTCGAAATCAACTGTCCTGGTTGGACTAACTTTCTGTATTTATTCTGCTCATTCTAGGCCGCCTTGTGTTCATTCGTAGATTAGTCCTAGCGTGAGTAGAGCAATGATGACAGAGGCTCAAGTTAGAGTGGTAGAGGGGGATTGGAGTTGTACAGCTCATGGAAGTGGAAGTAGGAGTGCAATTTCTAGGTCGAATAGTAAAAATAGGATTGCTACTGAGGAAGAAACGGATGGAGAAGGGGAGTCGAGCAGATCCAAGTGGGTCGAATCCACATTCGTATGGGGATAGTTTTTCTGGGTCCGGGTTTGTTTGGGCTAATCAAAAGTTTAATGTAGTGAGGATGATGCTTAGAGTAAGGGATAGGGTGAGTATGAACGTGATTATGTTGATTGCTCTTCTCTGGGGTTTTACCAGATTTTAGAGATTGGAAGTCAATTGTAATTAGTATACTAGAAGAGCAAGATCCTCATCAGTAGATAGTTATGTAGAGGAATAATCAGATGACGTCTACGAAATGTCAGTATCATGCTGCTGCTTCGAATCCGAAGTGGTGGTTGGATGTGAAGTGGAATTTAATTAGGCGTAGTAGGCATACTGACAAGAATGAGGATCCAATGATGACGTGTAGTCCGTGGAATCCTGTAGCAACAAAGAAGGTTGATCCGTATACACCGTCAGCGATTGAGAATGGTGCTTCGTAGTATTCTATTGCTTGGAGTGCTGTGAAGTAGAATCCTAGTAAGATTGTTATTGTTAGTGCATGGATTGCTTGTTTTCGATTGCTTTCTGTAATGCTATGGTGCGCTCATGTTACTGTGACGCCTGAAGCCAGGAGGATGGCGGTGTTTAGTAGGGGGACTTCTAGGGGATTGAGGGGTTTGACTCCTGTAGGGGGTCATTGTCCTCCTAGCTCTGGGGTTGGGACTAGGCTGGAGTGGAAGAATGCTCAGAAAAAGCCGAGGAAAAAGAATGCCTCGGATGTAATGAATAGGATTATTCCGTATCGTAGGCCTTTTTGGACTGTAGGTGTATGATGTCCTTGGAATGTGCTTTCTCGCACAATGTCTCGTCATCATTGTAGTATGACTAAGAATATGGAGAGTAGGCCGAGGATGAGTAGTTGAGATGAGTTGTAGTGGAATCATATGATTAATCCTGAGGTGGTAAGTAGAGCGGCTGCTGCTCCAAAAATAGGTCAGGGGCTTGGGTCGACTATGTGGTAGGAGTGTGCTTGGTGTGCCATTAGATGTTTTCTTGTAAGTATAGGCTGAGTAGTAAGACGAAGACGTATGCTTGGATTATGGCGACAGCTACTTCTAGAATAGTTAGTAGGAGTAGGATTAGTGCAGTTAGGACGGATACAGTGGGGATGATTGGGAGTAGGGCAGTGGTGGCTGTGGAGATAAGTTGAATTAATAGATGGCCTGCGGTGAGGTTTGCTGTTAGTCGAACACCTAGAGCTAAGGGTCGAATGAGTAGGCTGGTAGTTTCGATTAGAATTAGGGCAGGGATTAGGGGTGTGGGGGTGCCTTCAGGGAGGAGGTGTCCTAGAGAGGCTGAGGGTTGGTTTCGTAAGCCTGTGAGTAATGTAGCAAGCCAGAGTGGGAAGGCTAGTGCTATATTTATAGATAGTTGGGTGGTTGGGGTAAAAGTGTACGGTAATAGGCCTAGTAAGTTGATTATGAGTAGAAATATTATTAATGAGGTTAGGATTAGGGCTCATTTGTGTCCTGCTTTGTTTAGGGGTATTATTAGTTGCTTAGTAATTAGATGGAGGAGTCAGAGTTGTAAGGTAGAAAGACGGTTAGTGATTCATCGGTTACCAGGGGTGGGGAATAATAGGGCGGGGAATAGTATGGAGAGTAGGATTAGTGGAATTCCTAGTAGGCATGGGCTTGTGAATTGGTCGAAGAAGCTTAGGTTCATGGTCAGGTTCAGGGGGTGATTTTGGTAGTTATGGGGGTTTTGTTAGAGTTGGAGGGAGGGTTAGTTGAGGTAAATGATAATAGTTTTGGTTGGATTGTCAGGGTGAAGATTAGTCATGCTGCTAGTATGATAAGGAATCATGGGTTGGGATTGAGTTGTGGCATTCCATTAAGGAGGGGTGGTGGTCCTCTTTCTCTAGCTTAAAAGGCTAGTGCTGGTACATAGCTTCTTAATGATTAGGATGATAGTAGTGAAGATCAGCTCTCGAAGTGAGTTAGGGGGGTTGATTCTACTACAATTGGTATGTAGCTGTGGTTAGCCCCACAGATTTCAGAGCATTGGCCGTAGAAGATTCCTGGTCGGGTAGTGATGAATGATGTTTGGTTTAATCGTCCTGGGATTGCATCGGTTTTTACTCCTAGGGTGGGAATGGCTCAGGAGTGGAGTACGTCGTCAGCGGTAACGATGATGCGGATGGGAGATTCTATGGGGACAACAACACGGTGGTCAACTTCTAAAAGTCGGAAGTGACCTAGCGGAAGGTCTGAGGTTGGAATTATGTATGAGTCGAATGAGAGGTCTTTGAAATCTGTGTATTCGTAGCTTCAGTATCATTGGTGACCGATGGCTTTTAGGGTCAGGTCAGGTTCATCAATTTCGTCTATTATGTAAAGGATTTGCAGGGATGGGAGGGCGAGTAGGATAAGAACGATAGCTGGGAGAATTGTTCAAATTAGTTCAACTTCTTGTGCGTCTACAGTGTTTGATGATAGTTTTTCTATAAGTATAAGTGCTAATAGGTAGAGTACTAGGCTGCAGATTGCTAATGCTACTATTAGGGCGTGGTCGTGGAATTCGACGAGTTCTTCTATGATAGGGGAGGAAGCATCTTGAAAGCCGAATTGTGAGTGATTGGCCATGTGAGAGGTACAGGGTTTTCACCTGTGATTTAGGCTTGACAAGGCTATGTAATTGGTTTACTAACGTCTCATAAGAAAGAAGCATGAGTGGTTTAATGCGGTTGGCTTGAAACCAGCATATGAGGGTTCGATTCCTTCCTTTCTTGGATTTGAACAAAGGCGGGCTCTTCGAAGGTGTGGTATGGAGGTGGGCAGCCGTGAATTCATTCAATGTTGGTGGTAGTTAGCTCTGGTTGAAGGACCTTTCGTTTTGATGCAAAGGCTTCTCAGATGATGAATATTAATATAATTACGGCTGTCATTGAAATAAGTGAGCCGATGGAGGATATGGTGTTTCATAGAGTATATGCGTCTGGGTAATCTGAGTATCGTCGTGGCATGCCGGCTAGGCCTAGGAAGTGCTGTGGAAAGAAGGTTAAGTTGACTCCTGTAAATATTACTCCGAAATGGGCCTTAGTTCATGAGGGGTGGAGGGTGTATCCTGTTAGTAGGGGGAATCAGTGGGTGAATCCTGCTAGGATGGCGAAGACTGCACCCATTGAGAGGACGTAATGGAAATGAGCGACTACGTAATATGTATCATGTAGGGCGATGTCTAGTGAAGAGTTCGCTAGGACAATTCCTGTGAGGCCTCCGATAGTAAATAGGAAGATGAAGCCGAGTGCTCATAGTATTGGGGGGTCTCATTTGATAGTTCCTCCATGCAGGGTGGCTAATCAGCTAAATACTTTAATGCCAGTGGGAATGGCGATGATTATGGTGGCGGATGTAAAGTAGGCTCGGGTGTCTACGTCTATGCCTACTGTAAACATATGGTGTGCTCATACAATGAAACCTAGGAATCCGATGGATAGTATGGCTCATACTATTCCTATGTAGCCGAATGGTTCTTTTTTTCCTGCATAATATGTTACGACATGTGAGATGATTCCAAAACCAGGGAGGATTAGAATATATACTTCTGGATGTCCGAAGAATCAGAAAAGGTGTTGGTATAGTACTGGGTCACCTCCTCCGGCAGGGTCGAAGAATGTAGTGTTTAGGTTTCGGTCTGTTAGTAGTATGGTAATGCCGGCTGCGAGTACTGGAAGTGAGAGCAGTAGTAGGACGGCGGTGATAAGCACTGATCATACAAATAAGGGGGTTTGATACTGTGAAAGGGCTGGGGGTTTTATATTAATGGCAGTTGTGATGAAGTTGATGGCCCCTAGGATGGAGGAAACACCTGCTAGGTGGAGGGAGAAGATTGCTAGGTCTACTGAGGCTCCGGCATGGGCTAGATTACCAGCTAAGGGGGGATACACGGTTCATCCGGTCCCAGCTCCAGCTTCTACTGTGGAGGAGGCTAAGAGGAGTAAGAATGAGGGGGGTAGTAGTCAGAAGCTTATGTTGTTTATGCGTGGGAATGCTATGTCGGGGGCACCGATTATGAGGGGCACTAGTCAATTTCCGAAGCCGCCGATTATGATTGGCATTACTATGAAGAAGATTATTACGAAAGCGTGTGCGGTGACGATTACATTGTAAATTTGGTCGTCTCCTAGGAGGGTCCCTGGTTGGCCTAGTTCTGCACGGATTAGTAGGCTAAGGGCGGTACCAACTATACCGGCTCATGCGCCGAAGATTAGGTATAGGGTACCAATGTCTTTGTGGTTTGTTGAAAATAGTCATCGGTTGATGAATGTCAC